CTAATGGAAAAATAAAATTCAATGAGGACTTGGTTCATCCGACACGTACACGTCATGGGCATCCCGCCTTTCTATGTTCTATAGACTTGTATGTAACTATTGAGAGTGAAGATATTCTACATAATGTGAATATTCCACCCAAAAGTTTGCTTTTAGTTCAAAACGATCAATATGTAGAATCAGAACAAGTAATTGCTGAGATTCGCGCAGGAATATCCACTTTGAATTTTAAAGAGAAGGTTCGAAAACATATTTATTCTGATTCAGACGGAGAAATGCACTGGAGTACCGATGTCTATCATGCACCCGAATTTACATATGGTAATGTTCATCTATTACCAAAAACAAGTCATTTATGGATATTATTAGGAGGGCCGTGCAGGTCCAGTCTAGTCTACCTTTCGATCCACAAGGATCAGGATCAAATGAATGCGCATTCTCTTTCTGGCAAGCGAAGATATACTTCTAACCTCTCAGTAACCAATGATCAGGCGAGGCAGAAATTGTTTAGTTCGGATTTTTATGGTCAAAAAGAAGATAGGATTCCTGATTATTCAGACCTTAATCGAATCATATGTACTGGTCAGTATAATCTCGTATATTCGCCTATTCTTCACGGGAATTCTGATTTATTGTCAAAAAGGCGAAGAAATAAATTCATCATTCCACTACACTCGATTCAAGAACTCGAGAATGAACTAATGCCCTGTTCAGGTATCTCGATTGAAATCCCCGTAAATGGTATTTTCCGTCGAAATAGTATTCTTGCTTATTTCGATGATCCTCGATACAGAAGAAAGAGTTCGGGCATTATTAAATATGGGACTATAGAAACGCATTCAGTCATCAAAAAAGAGGATTTGATTGAGTATCGAGGAGTCAAGGAATTTAGGCCAAAATACCAAATGAAAGTAGATCGATTTTTTTTCATTCCTGAAGAGGTGCATATCTTGCCCGGATCTTCTTCCATAATGGTACGGAACAATAGTATCGTTGGGGTCGATACACAAATCACCTTAAATCTAAGAAGCCGAGTCGGTGGGTTGGTCCGGGTGGAGAGAAAAAAAAAACGAATTGAACTGAAAATCTTTTCTGGAGATATCCATTTTCCTGGAGAGACGGATAAGATATCCAGACATACCGGCGTTTTGATACCACCAGGAACAGGAAAAAGAAATTCCAAGGAATACAAAAAAGTTAAAAATTGGATCTATGTCCAACGAATTACACCTAGTAAGAAAAGGTTTTTTGTTTTAGTTCGACCTGTCGTCACATATGAAATAACGGACGGTATAAATTTAGGAACCCTTTTTCCACCGGATCCATTGCAGGAAAGGGATAATGTGCAACTTCGAATTGTCAATTATATCCTTTATGGAAATGGCAAACCGATTCGAGGAATTTCTGACACAAGTATTCAATTAGTTCGGACTTGTTTAGTATTGAATTGGAACCAAGACAAAAAAAGTTCTTCTTGCGAAGAAGCCCGTGCTTCTTTTGTTGAAATAAGGACAAATGGTTTGATTCGACATTTCCTAAGAATCAACTTAGTGAAATCCCCTATTTCGTATATCGGAAAAAGGAATGATCCGTCGGGGTCAGGATTGCTCTCTGATAATGGATCAGATTGTACCAATATCAACCCCTTTTCTGCCATTTATTCCTATTCCAAGGCAAAAATTCAACAATCTCTTAACCAACCTCAAGGAACTATTCATACGTTGTTGAATAGAAATAAGGAATGTCAGTCGTTGATAATTTTGTCAGCAGCCAATTGTTCTCGAATGGAGCCATTCAAAGATGTAAAATATCACAGTGTGATAAAAGAATCAATTAAAAAAGATCCCCTAATTCCAATTAGGAATTCATTGGGCCCTTTAGGAACATGCCTTCCAATTGAGAATTTTTATTCATCTTACCATTTAATAACTCATAATCAGATCTTAGTAACTAAATATTTGCAACTTGACAATTTAAAACAGACTTTTCAAGTGATTAAATTAAAATATTATTTAATGGATGAAAATGGAAAAATTTTTAATCCCGATCCATGCCGTAACATTATTTTAAATCCAGTCAATTTGAATTGGTCTTTTCTCCATCACAATTATTGTGCAGAGACATCTAAAATAATTAGTCTTGGGCAGTTTATTTGTGAAAATGTATGTATAGCCAAAAATGGACCGCCCCTCAAATCGGGTCAAGTTATACTTGTTCAAGTTGACTCGATAGTGATACGATCAGCTAAGCCTTATTTGGCCACCCCCGGAGCAACTGTTCATGGCCATTATGGGGAAACCCTTTACGAAGGAGATACATTAGTTACATTTATATATGAAAAATCGAGATCTGGTGATATAACACAGGGTCTTCCAAAAGTAGAACAGGTCTTAGAAGTGCGTTCGATTGATTCAATATCCATGAATCTAGAAAAGAGGGTTGAGAGTTGGAACAAATGTATACCAAGAATTCTTGGAATTCCTTGGGGATTCTTGATTGG